CGAAACAAAAATATGAGATGCGTCGATCTAATCTAATAGATATATCTAAATCTTATTCTATAAATAGATATTAATCCTCCTCTGGAATAAAAAAAAGATAGCGAAAAGGGGTTTTTGCTGTGATTTCGAATCCACCCCTTCCCTTACTTCATAGAGAAGGCAGGGTATAGCAAATTGATTTTTATGGGATATCTAGGAATACAAAAATGGAATCGGAAATATCGACAAATTGGTGCGCAGTCCAAAGAAATGAAAGAAAAGGGGGTCAGCCGTTCCAATTTCATCTCGATCTAATTTGATTATCAGAATAGCGGATATAGTCCTGATTCAATAGGTCAGGTCTGCTTACTTTTCCCTTTTTATTTGTTTCTTTCGAATCTTTCCAATGGACTAGGTTGAAATAATTGAAAAAAAAAATAGGTATATTGAGTGATTCAATAGACGACTTCTCTTTATACTTATATTACTATTATACTTCAAAAAATGTTCAGTCTAATGAATAAATGTTCAACTACTCGAACGTATATTACTTCTATTATACAGTTGTTTCCTTTTTTCTTTAAAAAAAGTAAGAAGCAAATCCATTCTATGTTCAAATATGGATTCGGGTTTTATGAAAAAAAGTAAAAAGCCCCTTATCGGATTTGAACCGATGACTTACGCCTTACCATGGCGTTACTCTACCACTGAGTTAAAGGGGCCCTTTAACTAACAGAATTCCCGAATGAGTCACTATGCGGATAAGCTATCTCCCTATATTACATAATATAATAAGTTATTATAGACTATACTATAGAATCAAGTAAATTCATAGCGACTAATGATTTGTTGATCTTTTTAAACTATCACTTCAATGAACCAAGCCGACCCTCGTTTTTCTTTTCTTAAATTGATGATACCTATCAGAATAAAAAGAACTTGATATATATACCTACCGGTTCGACATAGATCCAAGATATTTCATTAACTTATGTGCTGGAGAAGTGCGATTTGTACCCTTAATTAATAAAAAAACAAAATTTCCGAAATTTTATGGATCGCGGATTTTGCTTTTCTGGTTTATTACGAAGGCACTTTTCTTTTCAAAATCAAAACGAATGAATCAATAAAGTTGAAGAAGGGGAGTTGAAAGTTGTATTTTGATTTTGGGGTGTGGTGTATAAACCATTCCACAAACCTTCCCCCTCCTATTTAGTTCTATTAGTTCTAGTTATAAGAAACTAGATATTTAATCAAAACTATTTCTTTTGATTTCATATTGAATTTCGATTTTGTATTCATTTTGACGTTTTGAAATTCGAATATATTCTAATAACTAATCAAAAGAAATATATAATATGTATAATGAGAATGGCTTTCTATGTCGAATCAAATGGAATGTCGGTTAGAATTAAGGATTCATAAATAGGAATGACGAACCAAAGAACTCTACGGAATAGTGCAGGCCAGAAGGATCCCTTGGAACGAATCATATTCTTACATTCGATTGACTCTATTGACAATTTTGAAAAACTGTTGATACTATGCTTATAGTATGATGGCGGTCTGACACGTATGCCCCCATCGTCTAGCGGTTCAGGACATCTCTCTTTCAAGGAGGCAGCGGGGATTCGACTTCCCCTGGGGGTAGGGTACTAGAAAAGGAAGTTGAGCGTGCATCATCAATAAGCCTAACATTGAAAATGGAATTGGTTTTTCCTGGGTCGATGCCCGAGCGGTTAATGGGGACGGACTGTAAATTCGTTGGCAATATGTCTACGCTGGTTCAAATCCAGCTCGGCCCAAGAATTCGCTCAAAGACCGTGAGATGCAAATTTTTGTCTTCTCGAACTATGATATGTGGGAATAAAAGAATTCCATTTTTCTATATATCTACCTGCTCGAATTATTTGGAACAAAAAATTCGGATCTAGATAACTAGATAATATAATGATCGAGATTCATATCATTATCTGTAAATATAAAGAAAGTCTAAGGAAACGAAAAAAGAAATCTTTTTTATCGAAAGATTGATTATCAATCGAGTTTCAATTAGGGAAAGGATCACTAGTCATGTAATTTGTGTCGCTATTATTCAAAAGAACGTGCAGAGCCATGCCGATATCACTATATAACCCGTGTTTCTGTTACAACACGAAAAAAAATAGGTTTGAATTCAATCCTAAAAGTATTGATGCGGTATACCAAATTTCCTGGGATTGTAGTTCAATTGGTCAGAGCACCGCCCTGTCAAGGCGGAAGCTGCGGGTTCGAGCCCCGTCAGTCCCGACGGATCAAATAAACACATCAACTCATTTATTCATTTGCATTTTATGGCAAAAGAGGTACAACGAAATGAATAGAATTTCAGTCATTCAACCTTATGGATTTTTTTCTTTTTTCGTTATTTCTCATCAAACCCAAACAAATAGATCAATTTTCGGTACTTCAACTAGTACCGATTGGTGGGAAGAAAGATATAATTTTCTTAGTCCAATTAGTGGTAACATCATATTCCGGATTCAAAGGGATAGCGTACTGCGTCTGGTCTTTTCATTTATTGCTTCTATTTAATGGGATAGATAGAGTCTCAGACGTTTTTCGGGAGCACATACACAACTAGAATTCTTGTCTTGTACACTACAAAATGGAACCGGAATTTGGCTTTTTCACATTTTTCTTTTTCTTGTAAGAAAATTATATCATAAAAAAAGGAGTTTCGAGTTTAACCCCCTCCCCCCTTTCATTTGACTTCTATTGTTGTTATTTTTTATGGGGTCAATGCAATGTAAGTGGAAAACGGTCAGATGATATTTCATTCGTTGATTGTCCAAAGAAGACGGCAGGTTGGAGAAAGAATGGAAAAGAATAATAAATAAAAAGATTTCTTGATTCGATTACGCATTCTATTTTTGATTGAGTATGGATAAAGGATCTTCCTATGTTATACTATTCAATTCGCGACGACGAAGTGATTTGATAGCCCAGATATTGTTATTCATAATATTGATGCGATTCAATATCATCAAGATGTAATTCATCCCGTTGAATTTACAGTCTAAATTTTTATTATCTCTATGGGATTAAATCCCGAGTTATTGCGAAGTAAAAACCAATCAGATTATGGAAGTAAATATTCTCGCTTTTATTGCTACTGCACTCTTCATTCTAGTTCCTACAGCTTTTTTACTTATCATATATGTAAAAACGGTCAGCCAAAACAATTAATTTGAATGAAACTTGACTTCTTAGGTCTTTCTCAATGAGAATTATTTAATAAAGAAACAAAGGATTCAAATTTTGTTTCTTTAATCTTCAATTAAATATGCAGGCTAGAATCAACAGTCTTCTGTGAGATTTTTGATAATATGGTAGAAAGATTGATATATTTCTTTCTACCATACTATCCTATTAGAAAAGAAGTAAAAAGTATCTGGGCAGCGCGGGCGCGCCCATTTAAGAAAAAAAAGCCAGTAATCTTGAATCTTTTTTTAGCATTCCACCGCAATTACATTAATAGGACTTCTAAAGTCCACTTCTTCCCCATACTACGAGTGAAAGGGAAAAAGTAAAGACTACCATTAAAGCAGCCCAAGCGAGACTTACTATATCCATGTGAATTATGTCCCCTATCTCTATGAATATGAAGGAATTCTTCCATTCTTGTTCACTAATAATAGTGAAATCCGGGGTGTATAGTCAAAAGGGGATTCTTACCCCAAACTCTTTTTTTAATGACCCAATCCAATAAATGCACTTAGACTACATTTTGATACAAATTTTCTTATCATTATGATTTCGAGTAGGATTGGGAAAGGTTAAGCACAAGCAAAATATGCAATGACCCCCGTGGCCGGGGGAGTCTTATTAATATAGGATGTAGGAATAAAAAGACCTATTCTTTGGTTACCCTCCATAATTCATTCATAAAAAAACGGAATGGAATAACAACTAGATTCTCTAATTATATAACCAAGGTAGATCATTATCTATCACACATATACCTATATTCTTTCTTTTCACATTTGATCTTTTTCTGTAAAAAAATGGAGAGACAGTCGATTAGAATCTTGGCCGGGGGTTACTGAACAGAAGTTTTTTTGGCACTTTTTTTTTATATTGAATTATACAATCAAATATTGGTCGAATATCTGATCAAAGACAGTCGTGACTTTGTAGACTCAAGTAATTTCTCCACAATGACTAATAGTTAGACTCCCTTTTGGTTATCCAATCGAAGTTCTAATTAAAGGCTCGGTCAGTAACTATTCCATTAGTTGTGTGCGGGTTATCAAGACTTCTCGACTCCTTTGATAATACGAAAATACTTTTTTGAATTCTAGACAAAAAAAGTTACAGATCTTTGGAGAACCTCCATATGCTTTGAATCAAGCGCGTAGCAGCCGCCGCCCCCCTGTTAGGGAATATTTCGGTTAGTTATATCAATAAAAAAAAATAAGGGCTTTTTGGTCTTTTGTTGATCAGGCGACACCCGGATTTGAACCGGGGAAAAAAGGATTTGCAGTCCTCCGCCTTACCGCTCGGCCATGTCGCCAAATACGAAATACCTAAAAACTTCCTCTATCCTTTCGATTGAAACGGACATTTTTGGCTTTCCGTCACAAAATAATTCATTCAAAATTTGAACCATTAACTATTGACTTGTGACTTGACTGCGAATTCATGAATGATTCTTAGATTTAGATCTCAAATTATGTTTCCCTAATGACATAAGAAAGTCAAAATAATAACTAACCAATTTTTCTTGATTCTTTTCAATAATAAAATCTTTCTTAATTTCCACTTTTATCAATTTCGATTATATAATAAAAAGTTTATATATGTAAAGCAAACACCGTAACCAGAACAGAACTTAACCAGATATATAATTGGCTATTAAAAAAATAGAATATATGATGCACACAGCGAATTATCAGAAAATATCGTACTTCCATTTTTCATTGAATCGATTAACGAAAAAAAGTCTAAATTTGGATCGAACACCGCCCCCGCTGCCCCGA